GCTAGCGTAGCTTAATACAAAGCATAACACTGAAGCTGTTAAGATGGGCCCTAAGAAGCTCCGCATGCACAAAGGCATGGTCCCGACCTTACTATCAGCTCTAACCCAACTTACACATGCAAGTCTCCGCAGTCCCGTGAGTATGCCCTTAATCCCCTGCCCGGGGACGAGGAGCGGGCATCAGGCACAAACTTTAGCCCAAGACGCCTAGCCAAGCCACACCCCCAAGGGAATTCAGCAGTGATAAACATTAAGCCATAAGTGAAAACTTGACTCAGTCAGGGTTAAGAGGGCCGGTAAAACTCGTGCCAGCCACCGCGGTTAAACGAGAGGCCCTAGTTGATAATATCACGGCGTAAAGGGTGGTTAAGGAAAGCACAATAATAAAGCCAAATGGCCCTTTGGCCGTCATACGCTTCTAGGTGTCCGAAGCCCAACTCCACGAAAGTAGCTTTAGCAAAGCCCACCTGACCCCACGAAAGCTGAGAAACAAACTGGGATTAGATACCCCACTATGCTCAGCCATAAACCTAGACATCCAACTACAATTAGACGTCCGCCCGGGTACTACGAGCATTAGCTTGAAACCCAAAGGACCTGACGGTGCCTTAGACCCCCCTAGAGGAGCCTGTTCTAGAACCGATAACCCCCGTTAAACCTCACCACTTCTAGCCACCCCAGCCTATATACCGCCGTCGTCAGCTTACCCTGTGAAGGCAATAAAAGTAAGCAAAATGGGCACAACCCAGAACGTCAGGTCGAGGTGTAGCGTACGAAGCGGAAAGAAATGGGCTACATTTTCTATAATAGAACACTACGAATAATGCAACATGAAATAGTGCTTGAAGGAGGATTTAGTAGTAAAAAGGAAGCAGAGTGTCCTTTTGAACCCGGCTCTGAGGCGCGTACACACCGCCCGTCACTCTCCCCTGTCAAAACGCAATAATGATAAATAACAACAAAGCACTGACAAGGGGAGGCAAGTCGTAACATGGTAAGTGTACCGGAAGGTGCACTTGGATTAAACTCAGGGCGTGGCTGAGTTAGACAAGCATCTCACTTACACCGAGAAGACATCCATGCAAATTGGGTCGCCCTGAGCCAAACAGCTAGCTTAAACATCAATATAACCCAACAATGTTTATAACAAAACATAGTCTAACACCAAAAACTAAACCATTTTTTTACCTGAGTATGGGAGACAGAAAAGGTTCAACTAAAGCAATAGAAAAAGTACCGCAAGGGAAAGCTGAAAGAGAAGTGAAACAACCCATATAAGCAATAAAAAACAAAGACTAAACCTTGTACCTTTTGCATCATGATTTAGCCAGTACCCTCAAGCAAAGAGACCTTTAGTTTGATGCCCCGAAACCAGGTGAGCTACCCCGAGACAGCCTATATAACTTAGGGCTAACCCGTCTCTGTGGCAAAAGAGTGGGAAGAGCTCCGGGTAGAAGTGACAGACCTACCGAACCTGGTGATAGCTGGTTGCCTGAGAAGTGGATAGAAGTTCAGCCCCGTATACCCCAAACCAAAAACATTCTTCTTAAGATACTAAGAGATACACACGGGAGTTAGTTAAAGGGGGTACAGCCCCTCTAACAAAGGATACAACCTTCGCAGGAGAATAAAGATCACAATATTTAAAACACCCTGTTCTAGTGGGCCTAAAAGCAGCCACCTATACAGAAAGCGTTAAAGCTCAGACAGAAGAAGGTTTATTATACTGATAAAAAATCTTATTTCCCTAAAAATATCAGGCTAGTCCATGCCAACATGGAAGAAATTATGCTAAAATGAGTAACAAGAAGACACGCTCTTCTCCCAGCACAAGTGTAAATCAGATCGGACAAACCACTGAAAATTAACGAACCCAAACAAAGAGGGTAGTGTGGACAATAAAAAAACCAGGAAAACCCCACAATTAAACCATCGTTAACCCCACACTGGAGTGCATATTTAAAGGAAAGACTAAAAGAAAGGGAAGGAACTCGGCAAACCCAAGCCTCGCCTGTTTACCAAAAACATCGCCTCCTGCAACTATATTAAGTATAGGAGGTCCAGCCTGCCCAGTGACTACGGGTTCAACGGCCGCGGTATTTTGACCGTGCAAAGGTAGCGCAATCACTTGTCTTTTAAATAGAGACCTGTATGAATGGCTAAACGAGGGCTTAACTGTCTCCCCCTTCTGGTCAGTGAAATTGATCTATCCGTGCAGAAGCGGGTGTAATTATACAAGACGAGAAGACCCTTTGGAGCTTAAGGTACAAAATTCAACCACGTTAAACAACTCAACAAAAAGCAAGAACTTAGTGGAATATGAAATTTTACCTTCGGTTGGGGCGACCGCGGAGGAAAAACCAGCCTCCGAGTGGAATGGGCCAAACCCCCTAGAACTAAGAGAAACATCTCTAAGCCACAGAACATCTGACCAAAAATGATCCGGCCTTAATAGCCGATCAACGGACCAAGTTACCCTAGGGATAACAGCGCAATCCTCTCCCAGAGTCCATATCGACGAGAGGGTTTACGACCTCGATGTTGGATCAGGACATCCTAATGGTGCAGCCGCTATTAAGGGTTCGTTTGTTCAACGATTAAAGTCCTACGTGATCTGAGTTCAGACCGGAGCAATCCAGGTCAGTTTCTATCTGTAGCGCTACTTTTCCTAGTACGAAAGGATCGGAAAAGAGGGGCCCATGCTTAAAGCACGCCCCACCCCTAATTAATGAAAACAAATAAATTAAGTAAAGGGAGGGCCAAAACCCCTGCCGTCTAAAATAAAGACATACTGGGGTGGCAGAGCATGGTAAATTGCGAAAGGCCTAAGCCCTTTAAACCAGAGGTTCAAATCCTCTTCCCAGTTCATGCTAAACACTCTAATGAACCATTTAATTAATCCCCTGGCCTATATCGTACCAGTCCTACTTGCAGTAGCCTTCCTAACCCTCCTTGAACGAAAAGTGCTAGGATATATGCAACTACGAAAAGGGCCTAATGTAGTAGGACCCTACGGGCTACTACAACCCATTGCTGACGGCGTTAAACTATTTATTAAAGAACCCGTACGCCCTTCAACATCATCCCCATTTTTATTCTTAGCTACCCCTATTCTTGCACTTACCTTAGCCATAACCCTCTGAGCGCCCATACCAATGCCCTACCCAGTCATTGACCTCAACCTCGGTGTCCTTTTCATCCTTGCCCTTTCAAGTCTAGCAGTCTATTCTATTCTAGGATCAGGATGAGCATCAAATTCAAAATACGCACTAATTGGAGCTCTCCGAGCAGTTGCCCAAACAATTTCTTATGAAGTAAGCCTAGGGCTTATTCTTCTGTCTGTGATTATCTTTTCGGGCGGATATACCCTACAAACATTTAACACAGCCCAAGAGAGCATTTGACTTCTAGCCCCTGCATGACCTCTCGCCGCAATATGGTACATTTCAACCTTAGCAGAAACAAACCGGGCCCCCTTCGACTTAACAGAAGGAGAATCAGAGCTAGTCTCTGGATTTAACGTAGAATATGCAGGAGGGCCCTTCGCCCTGCTCTTCCTGGCAGAATATGCAAATATTCTACTAATAAATACTCTGTCAGCCGTACTATTCCTGGGAGCCTCACACTTCCCAAATGCCCCCGAACTAACAACCATCAGCCTCATAACCAAAGCTGCATTATTATCAATTGTATTCTTATGGGTACGAGCCTCTTACCCTCGGTTCCGATATGACCAACTCATGCATCTCGTGTGAAAAAACTTCCTTCCTCTCACACTAGCCCTTGTATTATGACACATCGCCCTCCCAATTGCACTAGCGGGCCTTCCCCCACAACTATAACTCAGGAACTGTGCCCGAATGCCTAGGGACCACTTTGATAGAGTGGCTGATAGGGGCTAAAATCCCCTCAGTTCTTAGAAAAAAGGGGGTCGAACCCATGCTCAAGAGATCAAAACTCTTAGTGCTTCCTCTACACCACTTTCTAAGATGGGGTCAGCTAATTAAGCTTTCGGGCCCATACCCCGAACATGACGGTTAAAGTCCCTCCTCCATCAATGAACCCCTACGTACTTATAATTCTACTATCCAGCCTAGGATTAGGAACCACCCTTACATTTGCCAGCTCCCACTGACTACTAGCCTGAATAGGACTAGAAATTAACACCCTGGCAATTGTTCCCTTAATAGCGCAACATCACCACCCTCGAGCAGTAGAAGCAACTACAAAATACTTCTTAACCCAAGCCACTGCAGCAGCAATAATCCTATTTGCAAGCACAACAAACGCATGAATTACAGGGGAATGAGACATGAATAACATGTCAAACCCCATCGCCAGTACAATGGTTATTGCCGCCCTCGCACTAAAAATTGGGCTAGCACCAATACATTTTTGAATGCCAGAAGTACTACAAGGGTTGGACCTTTTAACAGGCCTAATCCTATCAACCTGACAAAAACTTGCCCCCCTAGCTCTCATTATCCAAACAGCACAAGCCATCGACCCCCTTCTGCTCACAACACTGGGACTAATGTCCACATTAGCCGGGGGATGAGGAGGGCTGAATCAGACCCAACTACGGAAAATTCTGGCCTACTCCTCTATCGCACACATAGGCTGAATAATTATTGTATTACAATATGCCCCTCAACTCACACTAATCGCGCTAGGAACCTACATCTTTATGACGTCTGCAGCTTTCCTTACCTTAAAAACATCATCCGCCACAAAAATCAACACCCTTGCAATAATCTGATCCAATAACCCAACCTTGACAACAACAACTGCCCTAGTGCTTTTGTCACTAGGGGGGCTTCCACCACTGACGGGATTTATGCCAAAATGACTAATTCTCCAAGAGCTTGCAAAACAAAGTTTGCCCATTACCGCCACAATCATGGCCCTAGCCGCTTTACTCAGTCTCTACTTCTACCTCCGACTTTGTTATGCAATAACCCTCACAATTTCCCCTAACACCACAAACTCAATTACCCCTTGACGGACTCAGACAACCCAAACCTCACTACCACTAGCCCTATCCACCACAATCGCACTAGGCCTCCTACCTATAACTCCGGCTATTTTAATATTAGCCACCTAGGGACTTAGGATAACATAAGACCAAGAGCCTTCAAAGCTCTAAGCAGAAGTGAAAATCTTCTAGTCCCTGATAAGACCTACAAGACTCTATCTTGCATTTTCTAATTGCAAATCAAATGTTTTTATTAAACTAAGGCCTTACTAGATGGGAAGGCCTCGATCCTACAAACTCTTAGTTAACAGCTAAGTGCTCAAACCAGCGAGCATCCATCTACTTTTCCCGCCGTTAGCCTAGTAAGGCGGGAAAAAGCCCCGGCAGAGTATTACTCTACGTCTTTGGATTTGCAATCCAATATGTTTCTTCACCACAGGGCTGTGATAGGGAGAGGACTTAAACCTCTGTCTTCGGGGCTACAACCCACCGCCTAAACGCTCGGCTACCCTACCTGTGGCAATTACGCGCTGATTCTTTTCTACGAACCACAAAGACATTGGTACCCTTTATCTTGTATTTGGTGCCTGGGCCGGAATAGTGGGGACTGCTCTAAGCCTCCTTATTCGAGCCGAACTAAGCCAACCCGGATCACTCTTAGGCGATGACCAAATTTATAACGTCATTGTTACTGCCCATGCCTTCGTAATGATTTTCTTTATAGTAATACCAATTCTTATCGGAGGATTTGGGAACTGACTTGTACCACTAATAATTGGAGCCCCCGATATGGCATTCCCACGAATAAATAATATAAGTTTTTGACTTCTACCCCCATCATTCCTACTTCTTCTAGCCTCCTCTGGCGTTGAGGCCGGGGCTGGAACCGGGTGAACAGTTTACCCGCCACTTGCAGGCAATCTCGCCCACGCAGGAGCGTCAGTAGACCTGACAATTTTCTCACTCCATCTGGCAGGTGTATCATCAATTCTAGGAGCAATTAATTTTATTACTACAACCATTAACATGAAGCCCCCAGCTATCTCTCAGTATCAAACACCCCTATTTGTGTGAGCCGTACTCGTAACAGCTGTACTTCTTCTTCTATCACTGCCCGTCCTAGCTGCTGGAATTACAATGCTTCTTACAGACCGTAATCTTAACACCACATTCTTTGACCCCGCAGGAGGGGGAGACCCAATTCTGTACCAACACCTATTCTGATTCTTCGGCCACCCAGAAGTATATATTCTTATTTTACCCGGATTTGGCATTATCTCACACGTCGTAGCCTACTACTCTGGTAAAAAAGAGCCATTCGGGTATATAGGAATGGTTTGAGCCATGATAGCAATCGGCCTTCTTGGCTTCATTGTTTGAGCTCATCACATGTTCACTGTTGGAATAGACGTAGACACTCGTGCCTATTTTACATCTGCTACAATAATTATCGCCATCCCCACGGGTGTTAAAGTATTTAGCTGACTTGCCACGCTCCACGGGGGCTCTATCAAATGAGAAACACCCATGCTATGGGCCCTTGGGTTTATTTTCCTCTTTACAGTAGGCGGATTAACAGGAATTGTTCTAGCCAACTCATCACTTGATATTGTTCTCCACGACACATACTACGTAGTTGCCCACTTCCACTATGTACTATCAATAGGGGCTGTGTTCGCCATCATAGCAGCCTTCGTCCACTGATTCCCACTATTTACAGGATATACCCTAAACGACACCTGAACAAAAATCCACTTTGGAGTAATATTTATTGGTGTTAACCTTACGTTCTTCCCACAACACTTCCTAGGATTAGCAGGCATGCCACGGCGATATTCTGACTATCCAGACGCCTACGCCCTCTGAAACACAGTATCATCTATTGGATCACTCATCTCTCTGGTAGCAGTGATTATGTTCCTATTTATTCTCTGAGAAGCTTTTGCCGCCAAACGAGAAGTATCATCAGTAGAGCTAACCATAACAAACGTAGAATGACTTCACGGCTGCCCTCCACCATACCACACATTCGAGGAACCAGCATTTGTACAAGTTCGATCAAACTAACGAGAAAGGGAGGAATTGAACCCCCATATACTGGTTTCAAGCCAGTCACATAACCACTCTGTCACTTTCTTCTAAAGACATTAGTAAAATGCAAATTACACCACCTTGTCAAGGTGGAATTGCAGGTTAAATCCCTGCATGTCTTAAGCCTCAGGCTTAATGGCACATCCCACACAACTAGGATTCCAAGACGCGGCATCACCCGTTATAGAAGAACTTCTTCACTTCCACGACCACGCCCTAATAATCGTGTTCCTTATTAGTACCTTAGTACTTTATATTATTATTGCAATGGTTTCAACCAAACTCACCAACAAATATATTCTAGACTCTCAAGAAATCGAAATCGTATGAACCATTTTGCCGGCTGTAATCCTAGTTTTGATTGCCCTGCCATCACTTCGAATTCTTTATCTTATAGACGAAATTAACGACCCTCACCTAACAATTAAAGCCATAGGCCACCAATGATACTGAAGCTACGAATATACGGATTATGAAGACCTGGGCTTTGACTCCTACATGATCCCCACCCAAGACCTTGCAGCAGGCCACTTCCGACTCTTAGAAACAGACCACCGAATAGTAGTCCCAATAGAGTCCCCAGTGCGTGTTCTGGTCTCCGCAGAAGACGTACTACACTCCTGAGCTGTCCCCTCTCTAGGCGTAAAAATAGACGCAGTCCCCGGGCGACTTAACCAAACTGCCTTTATCGCCTCCCGCCCTGGTGTATTCTATGGCCAATGCTCTGAAATCTGCGGAGCCAACCACAGCTTTATGCCCATTGTAGTTGAAGCCGTTCCACTAGAGCACTTCGAAAGCTGATCCTCACTTATACTAGAAGACGCCTCACTAGAAAGCTAATTATTGGACAAAGCGTTGGCCTTTTAAGCCAAAGTTTGGTGACTACCGACCACCTCTAGTGAAATGCCCCAATTAAACCCCAACCCCTGATTTGCCATTCTAGTGTTCTCATGAATTATTTTTCTCACTATTATCCCGACTAAAATTCTAAACCACACAACACCAAATGAACCCGCCCCCATAAGCGAAGAAAAACACAAAACTGAGCCTTGAGACTGACCATGATAATGAGCTTTTTTGACCAATTTGCAAGCCCCTCCTTCCTAGGAATTCCACTTATTGCTATCGCAATCGCCCTCCCATGAATACTATTCCCAACTCCTCCCTCTCGATGACTAAATAACCGACTCATCACCCTTCAAACATGATTTATTAACCGGTTTACTAATCAACTACTTATGCCTCTGAACGTGGGCGGCCACAAATGAGCACTACTATTCGCCTCCCTAATAGTATTCCTTATTACCATCAATATGTTAGGCCTTCTCCCATACACATTTACACCTACTACCCAGCTATCACTAAATATAGGATTCGCAGTACCACTATGGCTCGCCACTGTAATTATTGGGATACGAAATCAGCCAACAGTCGCCTTAGGACACCTCCTGCCAGAAGGAACACCCATCCCCCTAATTCCCGTACTAATTATTATCGAAACAATTAGCCTGTTCATTCGACCCCTAGCCCTAGGGGTTCGACTCACAGCTAACCTGACTGCAGGCCACTTACTAATTCAACTTATTGCCACAGCTGTATTTGTTCTTCTACCTATGATGCCCACAGTAGCAATCCTGACTGCCACTGTCCTCTTCCTTCTCACACTTCTAGAAGTTGCAGTAGCAATGATTCAAGCCTATGTATTTGTTCTACTTCTAAGCCTCTACCTGCAAGAAAACGTTTAATGGCACACCAAGCACATGCATATCATATGGTTGATCCCAGCCCATGACCACTAACCGGAGCCGTCGGTGCTCTACTAATAACATCCGGCCTAGCAATCTGGTTCCACTTTCACTCAACAACACTAATAACCCTTGGACTAATTCTTCTACTTCTCACAATGTTCCAATGATGACGCGATATCATCCGAGAAGGAACTTTCCAGGGCCATCACACACCTCCTGTTCAAAAAGGCCTGCGCTACGGAATAATCCTATTTATTACCTCCGAAGTATTCTTTTTCCTCGGGTTCTTTTGAGCTTTCTACCACTCAAGCCTAGCCCCAACCCCCGAATTAGGAGGCTGCTGACCCCCAACAGGAATCACCACACTAGACCCCTTCGAAGTACCCCTTCTCAACACAGCCGTCCTACTAGCATCAGGGGTAACAGTCACATGAGCCCACCACAGCATCATAGAAGGCGAACGAAAACAGGCCATTCAATCCCTCGCACTTACAATTTTATTAGGACTATATTTCACTGCGCTTCAAGCCATGGAGTATTATGAGGCACCTTTCACAATTGCAGACGGGGTCTATGGTTCTACATTCTTCGTAGCCACAGGGTTCCACGGCCTACATGTAATTATTGGCTCATCCTTCCTCGCCGTCTGCCTTCTACGCCAAATTCAATACCACTTTACATCTGAACACCACTTCGGCTTTGAAGCCGCTGCCTGATACTGACACTTTGTTGACGTAGTCTGACTATTCCTATACGTATCTATTTACTGATGAGGCTCATATCTTTCTAGTATTAAAGTTAGTACAAGTGACTTCCAATCATTTAGTCTTGGTTAAACCCCAGGGAAAGATAATGAATTTAATTACAACTATTATTATTATTACAATAGCCCTATCCTCAGTTTTAGCAGTCGTATCTTTCTGACTGCCACAAATAAATCCAGATGCAGAAAAACTTTCCCCCTATGAGTGCGGATTTGACCCCCTAGGATCTGCACGACTCCCCTTCTCCTTGCGATTCTTTTTAGTAGCTATTCTATTCCTCTTATTTGACCTAGAAATTGCCCTTCTTCTCCCCCTCCCCTGAGGAAACCAACTTCATAATCCCACAGGGACATTCTTTTGAGCAACTTCAGTGCTGATCTTATTAACTCTAGGACTAATCTATGAATGAACCCAAGGCGGCTTAGAGTGAGCAGAATAGGGGGTTAGTCCAAAAAAAGACCTCTGATTTCGGCTCAGAAAATCGTGGTGTAAGTCCACGACCCCCTTATGACACCAGTACACTTTAGCTTTAGCTCAGCATTTATTCTAGGACTAATGGGATTAGCATTTCACCGCACTCACCTACTTTCTGCACTATTATGCCTGGAAGGAATAATACTATCCCTTTTCATTGCCCTGGCCCTATGGGCACTACAATTTGAATCAACAAGCTTCTCTACAGCCCCCATACTGCTATTAGCCTTTTCCGCTTGTGAAGCAAGCACAGGCCTTGCACTGTTAGTAGCCACGGCCCGAACCCACGGAACAGACCGCCTGCAAAACCTCAATCTCCTACAATGTTAAAAGTACTAGTCCCCACAATTATACTATTTCCAACAATCTGACTAATCTCCCCTAAATGACTATGAACAGCTACAACCGCCCATAGCCTTTCAATTGCCCTTGTTAGCCTAACATGACTAAAATGAACATCCGAAGCCGGATGAACTGCATCCAACACCTACCTGGCTACAGACCCCCTATCAACCCCGCTCCTAGTACTAACATGCTGACTCCTCCCACTAATAATTCTGGCCAGCCAAAATCACATTAACCCCGAACCAGTTAGCCGACAACGCCTATACATTACGCTCCTGGCCTCACTACAAACCTTTCTAATTATAGCATTCGGCGCCACAGAAATCATCATATTTTATATTATGTTCGAAGCCACACTCATCCCAACCCTAATTATTATTACCCGGTGAGGAAATCAAACCGAACGTCTAAATGCAGGCACCTACTTCCTCTTTTATACATTAGCCGGCTCTCTGCCCCTCCTAATCGCACTCCTCCTACTTCAACAATCCACAGGAACTTTATCCATACTAGTAATTCAATACTCCCAGCCACTGCTACTAGACTCTTGAGGACATAAAATCTGATGAGCGGGCTGCCTAATTGCATTTCTAGTGAAAATACCACTATATGGTGTCCACCTCTGACTCCCGAAAGCACACGTTGAGGCCCCCGTTGCGGGGTCTATAGTACTAGCAGCAGTACTCCTAAAACTTGGGGGGTACGGAATAATGCGGATAATAATTATACTAGACCCCCTTTCAAAAGAACTAGTATACCCATTCATTATCCTGGCACTCTGAGGAATCATTATAACCGGGTCCATCTGCCTACGGCAAACAGACCTTAAGTCACTAATTGCTTATTCATCTGTCAGCCACATAGGCCTCGTAGCAGGGGGCATTCTAATCCAAACCCCCTGAGGCTTGTCAGGAGCAATTATCTTAATAATTGCACATGGATTAGTATCCTCAATACTATTCTGCCTGGCCAATACAGCCTACGAGCGAACTCATAGCCGAACTATGATTCTCGCACGAGGACTACAAATAATTTTCCCGCTCACAGCAGTGTGATGATTCATTGCTAACCTTGCTAACCTAGCACTACCACCACTCCCTAACCTAATAGGAGAACTTATAATTATCACAACCCTCTTCAACTGGTCTCCATGAACCATTGTGCTTACAGGAACAGGAACACTAATTACAGCAGGCTATTCCCTATATATGTTCCTTATGTCTCAACGGGGCCCAACCCCCGGCCACATCACGAAACTCCCACCATTTCACACCCGAGAACACTTGTTAATAGCCCTTCACCTAACCCCAGTAATTCTCCTCGTAGCAAAGCCGGAACTCATATGAGGCTGATGCTATTAGTAAGTATAGTTTAACCAAAATATTAGATTGTGATTCTAAAGACAGGAGTTAAAATCTCCTTACTCACCAAGGAAGGACGGAAATCAATAAGTACTGCTAATCCTTATGCACCGCGGTTAAAGTCCGCGGCTTCCTCACGCTTCTGAAGGATAACAGTTCATCCACTGGTCTTAGGAACCAAAAACTCTTGGTGCAAATCCAAGTGGAAGCTATGAATTCAACAACCCTAATTATATCATCCTCACTCATTTTAGTCCTTACAATCCTCATGTTCCCGCTACTCACGACACTAAACCCAAAACCACAAAACCCAGAATGGGCAAGTACACACGTCAAAACCGCCGTAAGCACCGCATTCTTCGTTAGCCTCCTGCCACTCATGATCTTTCTAGATCAGGGGATAGAAAGCGTTTCTACAAACTGACACTGAATAAACACACACATATTTGACACAAACATTAGCTTTAAATTTGACCACTACTCCCTAATTTTTACCCCTATCGCCCTCTACGTCACTTGGTCAATCCTAGAATTTGCACTCTGATACATACACTCCGACCCAAATATAAACCGGTTTTTCAAGTACTTACTCCTATTCTTAGTAGCCATAATCACCCTCGTTACAGCCAATAACATATTCCAACTGTTTATTGGCTGAGAGGGTGTAGGAATCATGTCTTTCCTACTAATCGGCTGATGATACGGGCGGGCAGACGCTAATACAGCAGCACTTCAAGCCGTCATCTACAACCGAGTTGGAGACATCGGACTAATTTTAAGTATGGCTTGATTTGCAATAAACCTAAACTCCTGAGAAATTCAACAAATTTTCTTTCTATCAAAAAACTTCGACATGACAATCCCCCTAATTGGACTCATCCTTGCAGCCACAGGAAAATCGGCCCAATTCGGCCTACATCCGTGGCTCCCTTCTGCCATGGAGGGCCCCACGCCAGTATCTGCCCTACTCCACTCTAGCACCATAGTTGTTGCCGGCATTTTCCTACTAATTCGACTTCACCCCCTGATAGAAAACAACGAGCTGGCATTAACAATTTGCCTCTGCCTGGGAGCCCTAACCACACTATTTACAGCTACCTGTGCCCTTACCCAAAACGACATCAAAAAAATTGTAGCTTTTTCAACATCCAGTCAGCTGGGCCTTATAATAGTTACAATTGGACTAAACCAGCCACAACTAGCTTTCCTCCACATCTGCACGCACGCCTTTTTTAAAGCCATGTTATTTTTATGTTCCGGGTCAATTATCCACAGCCTGAACGACGAACAAGACATCCGAAAAATGGGTGGCCTCCACAATCTTATACCCGCCACATCAACCTACCTCACAATCGGCAGCCTGGCGTTAACAGGGACCCCCTTTCTAGCCGGCTTCTTCTCAAAAGACGCCATCATTGAAGCCCTCAACACCTCATACCTCAACGCCTGAGCCCTAACCCTTACACTAATTGCCACATCCTTTACTGCAGTCTACAGCTTCCGAGTTGTATTCTTTGTAACCATGGGCTCTCCTCGATTCCTCCCACTATCCCCAGTCAACGAAAACAACCCCCTAGTAATTAACCCAATCAAACGACTTGCCTGAGGAAGCATTATTGCAGGACTCATCATTACCTCTAACTTCCTGCCCTCAAAAACACCCGTTATAACAATACCAGCCACCCTAAAAATAGCAGCCCTAATAGTAACTATTGCAGGACTCCTAGTGGCAATAGAGCTAACAGCCATAACCAATAAACAAATTAAAATCACCCCTACAATTACCCTACATAATTTCTCAAATATGCTAGGATATTTTCCCGCCATGATCCACCGACTTCCCCCAAAACTAAACCTAACCCTGGGACAATCAATTGCCACTAAACTCGACCAAACATGATTTGAAATCTCAGGCCCAAAAGGACTAGCCCTCACACAAATAATGATATCAAAAATTACAAGTGATATCCAACGGGGCATAATTAAAACATACTTAACCATCTTTCTACTGACCATAACCCTAGCCATCCTATTGAGTATTATCTAAACAGCACGAAGCGTGCCCCGACTTAAACCTCGAGTGAGCTCTAGCACTACTAGCAGTGTGAGCAATAAGACTCAGGCACAAATAACCAACATCCCCCCGCCGAAAGAATATATCACAGCTACACCACTAACATCTCCCCGAAGCATAGAAAACTCTTTTAATCCATCAATAATGACTCACGACCCCTCATATCACCCCCCTCAAAATATCCCCGCCATTAAAACTACCCCTAATAAGTAGACTAGTACATAACCAGCCACAGAACGACTCCCTCACGCCTCAGGAAAAGGCTCAGCAGCTAAAGCTGCAGAATAAGCAAATACTACAAGCATCCCCCCTAAATAAATTAGAAAGAGGACCAAAGACAAGAAAGACCCCCCAGACCCAACTAAAACCCCCAACCCCACCCCTGCTGCCACCACCAAACCTAGAGCAGCAAAGTAGGGAGTGGGATTAGAAGCAACAGCAATCAACCCCACAATTAAAGCTACCAACAATAAAAACATAAAATAGGTCATAATTCTTGCTCGGATTTTAACCGAGACCAATGACTTGAAGAACCACCGTTGTAGTTCAACTACAAGAACAATAATGGCAAGCCTACGAAAAACCCACCCACTAATTAAAATCGCTAATGATGCACTAGTTGACCTACCAACACCCTCTAATATTTCAGTGTGATGAAACTTTGGATCCCTCCTCGGACTATGTCTAATTACACAAATCCTAACAGGATTATTCCTTGCTATACACTACACCTCGGACATTTCAACCGCATTCTCATCAGTAGCCCACATCTGCCGGGACGTAAACTACGGCTGACTTATCCGAAATTTACACGCCAACGGAGCATCTTTCTTCTTCATCTGTATTTATTTACACATTGCCCGGGGCCTATACTACGGATCATACCTTTACAAAGAAACCTGAAATATTGGGGTAGTCCTACTACTGCTAGTCATAATAACAGCCTTCGTCGGATACGTCCTCCCTTGAGGACAAATGTCCTTCTGAGGTGCCACAGTAATTACAAACCTTCTATCAGCAGTACCCTACATGGGAGACACCCTCGTCCAATGAATCTGAGGGGGATTCTCAGTTGACAATGCAACACTGACACGATTTTTCGCATTCCATTTCCTTCTCCCCTTTGTAGTTGCCGCCGCAACCCTCCTCCACCTCCTGTTTCTTCACGAAACAGGTTCAAACAACCCAGCCGGGCTAAACTCCGACGCAGATAAAATTTCTTTCCACCCGTACTTCTCTTACAAAGACCTCCTTGGCTTCGTACTCATGCTATTAGCCCTAACATCCCTAGCTCTCTTTTCTCCAAACCTCTTAGGAGATCCGGACAACTTCACGCCCGCCAACCCGCTAGTCACTCCGCCCCACATCAAGCCAGAATGATACTTCCTATTCGCTTATGCCATTTTACGGTCAATTCCTAGTAAACTAGGAGGTGTTCTCGCACTATTATTCTCAATTTTAGTCCTTCTAGTAGTCCCAATTCTACACACCTCAAAACAACGAGGGCTAACATTCCGTCCCCTAACCCAATTCCTATTCTGAACCCTAGTAGCAGACATGGCCATTCTAACATGAATCGGAGGAATACCCGTAGAACACCCATACGTCATCATTGGCCAAATCGCATCCGTCCTATACTTTGCTCTGTTCCTGATCCTTATCCCACTATCAGGGTGAGTAGAAAATAAAGCACTAAAATGAGCTTGCCCTAGTAGCTTAGCCTGAAAGCATCGGTCTTGTAATCCGAAGATCGGGGGTTAAATTCCCCCCTAGCGCCCAGAAAAGAGAGATTTTAACTCCCACCCCTGGCTCCCAAAGCCAGAATTCTAAATTAAACTATCTTCTGATAGTAGCCCCAGGGCTTTACAGACATGCATTTAACGCATGTCTGTATGATGTACATACTATGTATTATCACCATTCAATTATTTTAACCTAAAAGCAAGTACTAACGTCTAAGACGTACATAAGCTAATTATTAAAATTCACAAATATTTTATTTTAACCTGGGATATAGGTTTATCCCCTACTAATGGCTCCCAACATTTTCCTTGAAATAAACAACTAAGGTTTCTTGTCACTATATTAATGTAGTAAGAGACCACCAACTGGTTACATGAAGGCATCCTATTCATGATAGAATCAGGGACACAAATCGTGGGGGTTGCACAAGTGAACTATTCCCTGCATCTGGTTCCTATTTCAGGTACATAACTGAAATACTCCACCCTCGGATAATTATACTGGCATCTGATTAATGGTGTAATTACATACTCCTCGTTACCCAACATGCCGGGCGTTCTTTTATATGCATAGGGTTCTCTTTTTTAGGTTTCCTTTCATTTTGCATCTCAGAGTGCAGGCTCAATTAGTGAATTAAGGTTGAACATTTCCTTGCTAGGATTAAATTAGGTTAATTATTAAAAGACATAACTTAAGAATAACATATTAATAACTCAAGTGCATAACATATTCATTCCTTCTTCAACTAACCCTTATATATATGCCCCCCCTTTTGGCTTTTGCGCGACAAACCCCCTTACCCCCTACGCTCAGCAAATCCTGTTATCCTTGTCAAACCCCGAAACCAAGGAAGGTTCGAGAACGTGCGAGCTAACAAGTTGGAATATGGGTTAGCTATCCGCATTATATATATATACATGCATGCCCCATCAATTTGTCATGCATTTCTCGCCAAATATTAGCCTGACAAACCCTATTGAAATTTTTAATAAATTTCTCAATGCTAAAAAATCCAACATTTTTTAAC